TTGTTTTTTAACAGTTTCGGGAATGGAAGCGGAATATCCTTTTGGTCCTCCTCGAAAAACACCTTCCTTTTTTGAACCCATTTTGAAAGAGATAGACTATCAAGTCAAAATCAGAAAATTGAATTTTAGAGTTCAAAGAATTTTAAAAAAAATAAAAAAGACAGAAGAAAAAGCATTTTTGTTTGTAAAACGAATAAAAAAAGAACTTTTTAAAGGAAAGAAAATTCCAGTATTTAGATCGAGAGAATTTATACCCAGAGAAATATATGAATCAAGTAAAACTCAAACAGAAAAAGATTCCATAATCAGCAATGAGATAATTGATGAATCACTTAGTCAAATTCGATCTACAGGTTGGACAAATTATTCACAGGCAGAAAAAGAAATGAAACATAAGATTGATAGAAGAAACACAATCAAAAATGAAATAGAAGAAATGAAAAAAAATAAAAAAAAAGTAACGCCAGGAATCAAAAAAAAGAAAAAGAAGAATGCAGAATCATCATCATCCCCAAAAATTTTGAAAATATTAAAAAGAAAAAATATTGAATTAATAGTTCAATTTTTCATTGAAAAAATATATATAGATATCTTTCTATGTATCAGTAATATGCGAAAAATCCCTCTACAACTTTTTATCGAATCAACAAAAAAAATTCTTGATAATGATAAATACATTGACAATAAGGAAACAAATCCAGAAAGGATTAATAAAACAAAACAAAATAAAATTTACTTTATTTTGCCGATGACTATAAAAAGGGCTTTTGATAATCTTAGAAATAGTAAGCATAAGTCAGATATTTTTTTTGATTTATCTTACTTGTCACAAAAATATGTATTTTTAAAATTATCACAAACCCAAATTCTTAACTTCAATAAGTTAAGATCTATTCTTCAATATAATGGACCGTCTTTTTTTCTTAAGACTGAAATAAAGGATTTTTTTGGAAGACAAGGACTATTCCATTCCGAATTAAGATATAAGAACCTTCCAAATTATGGAATGAACCCCTGGAAAAACTGGTTAAGAGGTCATTATCAATACGATTTATCTCAGATTACATCGTCTAGATTAATCCCCCAAAAATGGCGAAATAGAATCAATCAATGCGATACGTCTCAAAATAAAGATTTAAACAAATGGTATTCCTCTGAAAAAGACCCATTATTTGATTCAAAAAAAAAACAAAATGTGAAAGTCTATTTATTACGAAATAAAGAGGATAATTTTAAAAAAAACTATAGATATGATCTTTTATCATATAAATATATTCATTCTGAAACTAAGAATAACTCCTATATTTATAGATCATCATTAGAAACAAATAAGAACCCAGAAAATTCCACTAGAAATAAAGAAAAATTTTTTAACATACTCAAGAATATTCCTAGCAAGAATTCTCTAGGAAAAAGCGATATTATATATATGGAAAAAAATAAAGATAGAAAATTTTTGTGTAAAATTAATAAAAATAAAAATATAAATATTAAGGTTGAACCTAATAAGGACCAAATAATGGATAAAATTCATAATAATGGTCTTTTTTATCTTCCGATTGATTCAAATTCCAAAATAAATTACAAAAAGGTATTTTTTGATTGGATGGGAATGAATGAAAAAATATTAATCTTAAATTGCCTAATATCGAATCCGAAAGTTTTTTTCTTTCCAGAGTTTGTGATACTTTATCATAAATATAAAGAGAAACCTTGGTTTCTACCAAGCAAATTACTTCTTTTAAATTTGAATATAAATCCCAATTTTAGTGAAAATCAAAATATCAACGGAAAGCAAGAGGAGTATTTTTTTAATTTTAGCCCATCAAATTCAAAACAATATTTTGAATTAAAGAATCAAAACAATATTGAAGAGTCTTTTTTAGAATCGATCGAAAAACTACAAATATTTCTTAAAGGAGATTTTCCGTTGCAATTAAGATGGACTGGACGTAAATTGAATCAAAAAATGATGAATAATACCCAGATATATGGTCTCCTACTTAGCCTGATAAATGTAAGAAAAATTACTATATCCTATATTCAAAGGAAAGAAATGAATCTGGATATAATGAGGAGGCCTTTAAATCTTACACAATTAATGAAAAACGGAATATTAATTATCGAACCTGCCCGCCTATCTCTAAAAAATGACGGACAGTTTTTTATGTATCAAATCATAGGTATTTCGTTGGTTCATAAAAGTAAGCACCAAAGTAATCAAAGATACCGAAAACAAAAAAACGTTGCTAAAAATACAGACAAAGAGAATTATGATTTGCTTCTTCCTGAAAAAATTTTATCGTCTAGGCGTCGTAGAGAATTAAGAATTCTCATTTCTTTCAATTTGAATTTAAAGAATAACACTGGTGTGGATAGAAATACATTAGTTTACAAGGAGAACAAGATAAAAAAATGGAGTCAATTTTTGGATGAAAGTCCACATTTTGACCTAAAAAAAAATGAATTAATTAAATTCAAGTTCTTTTTTTGGCCTAATTATCGATTAGAAGATTTAGCTTGTATGAATCGCTATTGGTTTGATACCAATAATGGCAGCCGCTTGAGTATGTTAAGGATATATATGTATCCATGATTCAAAATTTTGAGTTTCCTATATATTCTGTTGTTCTATCAATAATATTTTTCTGTCCGTGATCGAAATATATCCATGTTATATGCAACCAACCAAATGAACATATCCCCTGTCTTACTTAGGATACTGCAATAATAAGGAAATGACGTAGGAAATGGGAAATGGCGTATCAATTAAAGCTAGAAATTAATCAAGAGAATCTTCGTACTAAACTATTGGGTCTCGTCTTTTTGTATCACTATAAAAATGAACTCCAAAATCGGATTTGATTTATTAATATTAATGTTAATTTATAAAATCAGGAGTCTATAAAGAAATTCTGATTATTGTGTATACTACATTAAAATTTCTGACATTATTATTACTGCTCAATAAAATAAATATCTGTAAAAAAAATAAATATCTGTAAAAAGGGGAGTGTTAAATTATTTTATGGTAAAAAATTCATTTATTTCAATTATTTTTCAAGAACAAGAAGAAAACAAAGAAAACAGAGGATCTGTTGAATTTCAAGTAGTAAGTTTCACCAATAAGATACGGAGACTTACTTCACATTTGGAATTGCACAAAAAAGACTATTTATCTCAGAGAGGTCTGCGGAAAATTTTGGGAAAACGTCAACGGTTGCTGGCTTATTTGTCAAAAAAAAACAGAGCGCGTTATAAAGAATTAATAGGCCAGTTGGATATTCGAGAGAGAAAAACTCGTTAATTTGAAGAGTTAGGTTGAATTCTCGCTTAAAGTTTGATGAACTTCTTTTCGCTTTCAGCAATTCATGGAAGAATGAATCAGGAAAAACCTATGACTGGATCAGCTAAAAGAAAAGACCTCATGATAGTCAATATGGGACCTCACCACCCATCAATGCATGGTGTTCTTCGACTTATTGTTACTTTAGATGGTGAAGATGTTATTGACTGTGAACCCATATTGGGTTATTTACACAGAGGTATGGAAAAAATTGCAGAAAATCGAACAATTATACAATATTTGCCTTATGTAACACGTTGGGATTATTTAGCTACTATGTTCACAGAAGCAATAACTGTAAATGCACCAGAGCAATTAGGCAATATTCAAGTCCCTAAAAGGGCCAGTTATATCAGAGTAATTATGTTAGAGTTAAGTCGTATAGCTTCGCATTTGTTATGGCTTGGCCCTTTTATGGCAGATATTGGGGCGCAGACTCCTTTCTTCTATATTTTTCGAGAAAGAGAATTGATATATGACCTATTCGAAGCTGCCACCGGTATGCGAATGATGCACAATTTTTTTCGTATTGGTGGAGTCGCTGCTGATTTACCTCATGGGTGGATAGATAAATGCTTGGATTTTTGCGATTATTTTTTAACAGGAATTGCTGAATATCAGAAGCTTATTACGCGGAATCCCATTTTTTTACAACGAGTTGAGGGAGTAGGCATTATTGGTGGAGAGGAAGCAATAAATTGGGGTTTGTCGGGACCAATGCTACGAGCTTCCGGAATACAATGGGATCTTCGTAAAGTGGATCATTATGAGTGTTACGACGAATTTGATTGGGAAGTCCAATGGCAAAAAGAGGGGGATTCATTAGCTCGTTATTTAGTACGAATCAGTGAAATGACAGAATCCATAAAAATTATTCAACAGGCCCTAGAAGGAATTCCGGGAGGGCCCTATGAAAATTTAGAAACCCGTCGTTTTGCTCGAGTAAAAGATACTCTATGGAATGAGTTTGACTATCGATTCATTAGTAAAAAACCTTCTCCGACTTTTGAATTGTCGAAACAAGAACTTTATGCGAGAGTCGAAGCACCAAAGGGAGAATTGGGAATTTTTCTGATCGGAGATAAGGGTGTTTTTCCTTGGCGCTATAAAATTCGCCCACCGGGGTTTATTAATTTGCAAATTCTTCCTCAGTTAGTTAAAAGAATGAAATTGGCTGATATTATGACGATACTAGGTAGTATAGATATCATTATGGGAGAAGTTGATCGTTAAAATGATAATTGATACAACAGAAGTACAAGCTATCAATTCTTTTTCTAGATTGGAATCCTTAAAAGAGGTTTATGAGATCATATGGATGCTTATTCCTATTTTTACTCCTGTATTAGGAATCACAATAGGTGTACTAGTAATTGTTTGGTTAGAAAGAGAAATATCTGCGGGTATACAACAACGTATTGGTCCTGAATACGCAGGACCTTTGGGAATTCTTCAAGCTCTAGCAGATGGTACCAAATTACTTTTCAAAGAGAATCTTCTTCCATCTAGAGGAGATACTCGTTTATTTAGTATTGGACCATCTATAGCAGTCATATCAATTTTATTGAGTTATTTAGTAATTCCTTTTAGTTATAACCTTGTTCTAGCCGATCTCAGTATCGGTGTTTTTTTATGGATTGCTATTTCAAGCATT